AATAAGTCAATTTATATTCTTTAACACCAGCTTTGAATCCAACACTCGCTTTAGTCTCTGTTTGTGGTGACATAAGTCCCTCCCTACAACTTCAATTACTAATTCTCACAACAACAAGGTCTACTCGACATAAATTAAGCATTAATTAAACCTTTTACAGGAATCTTTCATAAAATTATCAACTAATTAAAAGGGTTCATTATTAAACCATAGTATTTGGCTCGCCAAATACATTATTATTGTATACTCTTTACTATATGTGGCGCAACCCAACCTTTCGTTTTCAAGTTTATAATGTCTTAACTTTAACTTTTTTTAATTGACTAAATAATAAAAAAAAATGCACTCTTGACAGCAATATATGTTGTAGATGTAAATCCAAAATGTGAAAATATGCGGAATTCTTCGACGAAAGGGTATAAATACGAACAAAAAAGAATAAGAAAGGGCCGATGCTGCGCTGTAGAAATGAAATAATGAACCATAAATTTAATCGAATTGAGAGTTCAGGTTCGAATTCCGTCGATAATATATATGGGATTGTCTATAATGATAGACAAATAAAAGACTTTCTACAAATGGTTGTTCTTTGAAAATAGATTGATTGAATTCACCCATTTAATTTGAAATTGAATAAAAAAAAAAAAATAAAAAGGAAGGAATAAGTAAACAATAGGATTGGATTTGGTTATATGATCCCAACAAAATCGAGTGCTAATTCCCATTTTTTTCTTAGTGAATTAACCGATCAATTTGTTATCGGACATTTTATTTTTTTTTTTCGAAAAACCAAAACAATAAATAATATAAAAATAATATATTATTGGACTTTATTCCTTTAAAATTATGAGAATCAATCCTACTACTTCTAGTCCTGGGGTTTCCCCACTTGAAAAAAATAACCTGGGGCGTGTCGCTCAAATCATTGGTCCAGTACTGGATGTAGCTTTTCCACCAGGTAAGATGCCTAATATTTACAACGCTCTGGTCGTTAAGGGTCGAGATACTGCCGGCCAACCGATTAATGTAACCTGTGAGGTACAACAATTATTAGGAAATAATCGAGTTAGGGCTGTAGCTATGAGTGCCACAGACGGCTTAACTCGAGGAATGGAAGTGATTGATACAAGGGCGCCTTTAAGTGTTCCAGTGGGCGGAGCAACTCTCGGACGAATTTTTAATGTACTTGGGGAGCCCGTTGATAATTTAGGTCCTGTAGATACTCGAACAACATCTCCTATTCATAGATCCGCACCCGCCTTTATACAGTTAGATACAAAATTATCCATTTTTGAAACAGGAATTAAAGTGGTAGACCTTTTAGCGCCCTACCGCCGTGGAGGAAAAATAGGACTCTTTGGGGGAGCTGGGGTGGGTAAAACCGTACTTATTATGGAATTAATAAACAATATTGCAAAAGCTCATGGAGGTGTATCCGTATTTGGCGGCGTAGGTGAACGTACTCGTGAAGGAAATGATCTTTACATGGAAATGAAAGAATCCGGAGTTATTAATGAACAAAATATTGCAGAATCAAAAGTAGCTCTAGTCTATGGGCAAATGAATGAACCGCCCGGAGCTCGTATGAGAGTTGGTTTGACTGCCCTAACTATGGCGGAATATTTCCGAGATGTTAACAAACAAGACGTCCTTTTATTTATTGATAATATCTTCCGTTTTGTCCAAGCGGGATCTGAAGTATCCGCTTTATTGGGTAGAATGCCTTCGGCTGTCGGTTATCAACCGACTCTTAGTACTGAAATGGGCTCTTTACAAGAAAGAATTACGTCTACCAAACAAGGGTCCATAACTTCAATACAAGCAGTTTATGTACCTGCAGACGATTTGACTGATCCCGCTCCTGCTACGACATTTGCACATTTAGATGCAACTACTGTACTATCAAGAGCATTAGCCGCTAAAGGCATCTACCCGGCAGTTGATCCTTTAGATTCAACATCAACCATGCTCCAACCTCGAATCGTTGGCGAGGAACATTATAAAATTGCGCAAAGAGTTAAGCAAACTTTACAGCGTTACAAAGAACTTCAGGACATTATAGCTATCCTTGGATTAGACGAATTATCCGAAGAAGATCGTTTAACTGTAGCAAGAGCACGAAAAATTGAGCGTTTCTTATCACAACCCTTTTTCGTTGCCGAAGTATTTACAGGTTCGCCAGGAAAATATGTTGGTCTAGCAGAAACAATTAGAGGGTTTCAGTTGATTCTTTCCGGAGAATTAGACGGGCTTCCCGAGCAGGCCTTTTATTTAGTAGGTAACATTGATGAAGCTACCGCGAAAGCTATGAACTTAGAAATGGAGAGCAAATTGAAGAAATGACCTTAAATCTTTGTGTACTGACTCCTAATCGAATTGTTTGGGATTCCGAAGTAAAAGAAATAATTTTATCTACTAATAGTGGACAAATCGGCGTATTACCAAACCACGCCCCTATTGCCACTGCTGTAGATATAGGTATATTACGAATACGACTTAACGACCAATGGTTAACGATGGCTCTGATGGGCGGTTTTGCTCGAATAGGCAATAATGAAATCACAGTTTTAGTAAATGATGCTGAGAAGGGTAGTGACATTAATCCAGAAGAAGCTCAGCAAACTCTTGAACTAGCAGAAGCTAATTTGAGGAAAGCAGAAGGAAAGAGACAAATAATTGAAGCAAATCTAGCTCTCAGACGAGCTAGGACACGAGTAGAAGCTATCAATATGATTTCCTAACACATGGGTCTGTCCGCATAAGCATAAAAAAAAAGAAGTTCTCTTTTATTTAAATTTTATTTGATCTTTTTTTGCTAATTGAAGAAAACTACAACCAAGCGTAATTAAATTCTAATGAAAAAAGTTACAAATTAATTAAAAATTATTTTTTTATAAGATTCTAAATAGGCTTGAGTATAAAAACTTATTAGATACCATTGACTCTGGTATCTAATAAGCTCTACCTACTATTGGATTTGAACCAATGACTCCTGCCGTATGAAAGCAATACTCTAACCGCTGAGTTAAGTAGGTCATTTATCATCACCTAGATTATAAATAGAATATTACTTCTAAGCAATATGAATCAAACAGATCAAATAGCTATGATGTTGGATCGTGGAATACGCATCTTGACAAAAATTTTGCTGCGTGCTAAAATATGTAGCACAAGCATAAGGGCTATAGCTCAGTTGGTAGAGCAACTCGTTTACACGTGCGCCAATGTTTTTCAGGGGAGTTCAGCATGCAATCAAAAAAACTTGATTGACAAATCGATGTCTTACTCTATGACTTTAAGGAAACAAGAGAACAATAGCCTGACAATTAGTTCAGCCAAATTGGGGTGTCCATTTAGTTATCGAATAGAACGCCTTATTGATTAGAGATACTGATAAGGTGAATAAAAAGCTTATTCAATGCTAAGCATAATGAAGTATAAGTACCTCAAAAATATCTTTTCGTCCTATGAACTTTAAGGTGTATGAAGTTTCATATTTTCTTCTTTAACTAGAGCGATAGAGACTCCATCTCATTTTTAAATAGATCTAGGCCAAAGGCAGACCTACGTCACGATAACCCTTCTTTGAAAGACTTTGGTAGTGCTTCCGGATCAGAGTCCAAAAAATGAATCCGAACACATGGAACCATCTACTTAAAAAATATGGTGGACTTACTTATATTTATATCAGTTAATGAAAGAGCCCAATGCAAAAAAATGCATGTTGGGTCTTTGAAACAGTTTGAATCAGTTTGATAATAATAATAAAGTTTGATCTGTTTTACCGAGAAGGTCTACGGTTCGAGTCCGTATAGCCCTATAATTTTATAGATGCAAATTTTCATTTACCCCTTCCCGCAGTCTTTTTCTATTTTTAATGGCGGGACGGTTAAAAAGTTAGTCCCAATAGGTTAATGATATTGAGTTTTTATCTTTACTATCCCTAATCAATTGGTGAGAATTCCTTGTTTAACTAGAAATATATAATTAATTATATATTTCTAGTTAATTTTTGGAGTAAAAATAATGATATGAGAGAGCAACCTAAATTCCAACCGAATAATAAGTTATATTGATCTGGTAACGTACTACTTAATTGGTTTGTGGACAAGTGAGGGCTTTAGAAAGATCTTTAGTCAGTTTCATTAGAAATGTTGACAACGTTGTGAAATATTTTTTTTTTCAAGTTTTATTTCTTTACATATCTAATCAATCTAAATATAAATTACTTCGCACGGATTCTAATAAATACAAAAATATACCAATACCAAACCTTTTTTAGCTCGAAATCTAAATTTATAAATTCGTTTTATTATTTATTAATAATTTTATTTATTATAAATAAATGCTAAAAATTTAGAATTAGATTTACTTTTCTTTCGAGAACGAAGTTAAAGCGAGAACGTTTTATTTGGATATGTTTTTATTTGGTTATGGTATAATATACGATAAGAGCAATATCTATTATTATTTTTTTTTACTGATTTGTTTTGTTAGTTAAATTTTCAATAACTATAGTTAGGTGTAATGAAAAACGTAAATAAGAGTCCAGTCAATGAATCTTGAAAGGATACATGTCTCGCGATAAACACACGAAACTGTGCGTGGTTCGAGCAAAATTAATTCTTGTTTTGACTAAACAGTTATGCATGAGTTGACAATTAGAAGTCGAATCGCCTAATTCGTTCTATTTTACACATTCATAGGAGTGCGTCTATGTTTCTGCTTTATGAATATGATATTTTATGGGCATTTCTAATAATATCGAGTGTTATTCCGATTTTGGCATTTCTACTTTCCGGAATTTTAGCTCCGATTAGAAAAGAACCAGAGAAACTTTCTAGTTACGAATCAGGTATAGAACCGATTGGTGATGCTTGGTTACAATTTCGAATCCGTTATTATATGTTTGCTTTAGTTTTTGTTGTTTTTGATGTTGAAACGGTTTTTCTTTATCCATGGGCAATGAGTTTCGATATATTGGGTGTATCCGTTTTTGT